ATCTTTAGAGTATACCGAATCAGTATAGCTATGCTTCTTCTGACACAGCAACGCAAATTGAATCAGTATCGAAAGGAAGTGCTAAATAATTTCTTTTTCCTTTCCTTTATCTGTTGATGTAAAATGATGCTGTATTTAATATAAAATTCTTACAATGAAAGAGATTATCATATTTCCACAATTCAATTTTAAGTGGATGGGAGATCTATAAATTTCTTTTTCATGGTTGTAGAGGCAGTTTTTGTTAGAATCCCCCCTTTTTATTTTAAGGAATTTGTTAATTGTCCAGTAACAAATATGATTCGATGAAAGAAAGTGAAAAAAGAATAAAATAATTGGAATCAATAGTTGTAATGAATTGTTGGATTGGATCTCAATCCAAATTTGGATCTAGCTACAAGGAAGAGGCTTTATTTTAAAATATCGAACGAGGAAACATAGTATTCCATAAAAATGGAATTCAAAATAATAATTCAAAAAGAGTTTCGTTTTTAAATGAAGTTACACGATCCAGTTCGTTTATTCTCGACGACTTGGTTGATAGGAATCGCGAGATGGCTAGATCTTAGAAATGATGAATCGGTTTCATTTTATATGCCTGTTACTTTCTCTTTTTTCGTGCCGTCTATAATGATAGATGAATCCAAAACTTTCAATTGGACTTATTATTTCAATTGGTATTTTTGTATATCTTCCTATGTTAGAAAAATGGAAACTTAGGTAAATACTTTAGAAACATATGTATAAAAATACCATATTTCATTTAGCCCTTTCATGCTTACTATAACCAGTTATTTCGGTTTTCTACTAGTGGCTTTAACTATAACTTCAGCTTTATTTATTGGTCTGAGCAAGATACGACTTATTTAAAATTTCTATTTGAAAGAAACAATTCAGAAAGGAAATGCTTCTGTGAGATTCTGTGTATTCTAGAGTTATTTACCATGTCAATTGTCAATTCTTGGTCATTGAGATTCACATCAATTCGGATTAATATTTAGGTATAGATATTACCGCTTTTTTTCTCCTTTTCAAAAAATTGAAATGATTGAAGTTTTTCTATTTGGAATCGTGTTAGGTCTAATTCCTATTACTTTGGCTGGATTATTCGTAACTGCATATTTACAATACAGGCGTGGCGATCAGTTGGACCTTTGATTAATTCACATTTCTTTTTTTGATTGGCCTCCTCCTTTCTTTAATCCACAGGAGGTCAAATTCTAATTGTTGTGCAAGCGACTGAATCCATTTCAGTCTAATTGAATTCATGAAGAAAAAATCACGCTCTGTAGGATTTGAACCTACGACATCGGGTTTTGGAGACCCACGTTCTACCGAACTGAACTAAGAGCGCTTTCTTATCAGAATAGAAAAGGATGTAAAGAAAAGATTTTTTTTAAACTAATCCATTTTCATTTTATATCTATATATTCTATAGTTTCATAAAAATGAACTTCCGCGTAACGCAATTTGAATCGATCTCAGCTGATTCCTCGTTACTGCTCAACGGGGCAGTAATAGGTAGGGATGACAGGATTTGAACCCGTGACATTTTGTACCCAAAACAAACGCGCTACCAAGCTGCGCCACATCCCTTCAAATTGTTCTATAGTATAATTGTAGAGAATTCCTTTCTTGTTTTCCACATCCCTATTTCCTGCATTGAGACACATAGCTTTTCTGTCCATTTCGTCTTTTTTGGCCTCATTTAACATATTTTTACATATAATAATAAGAAAAGGAAATCTTATGGATCGTTGTAAATTTCAATTGGAATTAGGGATTCCGTGTACAACTCTAAACGGCCCTTAACTACATATGCATCTAATCATATATGCATTATCTTTATGTATTACAATAAAAAAGGAGGTTTTTCAATGCGAGATCTAAAAACATATCTCTCCGTGGCCCCAGTACTAAGTACGTTATGGTTCGGGGCTTTAGCAGGTATATTGATAGAGATTAATCGTTTTTTCCCCGATGCGTTGACATTCCCCTTTTTTTCATTCTAGCTATTGACACCGGAAGGAATGAAGAAGATTAGAAATAGAATCAAATATCTGTGACTAATCCCCCCCCCTCTTTTCTCTTTTTTCCCTTTTTTTTTCTAATTTCTAGAATTTAGAATAAGGGACGAAAGAGAAAGAATAAAAATGGATTCAACGTCTGCGAGACTCAGGTTCAAATTCGAATTAAAAATAGAGACGTGGGGGTAGAGTAGGAAAATAGGGGTCTAGGGCAAGAATACAAGATCTTTAACTGCCCTTCGGAGTTAAATAGAATTTCGAACTCATTCTCATTGTCTTGCTTATTATTTACTATGGCTTTTATGGCTTTGCTTTGATTTAATTGATTTTGATCTTTTAGAGTTGGATTTCAAGTTAATAACTTTTATTTTTTCCTTCCTTTCTTTTTCTTCATTTCGAATCAAAATAGAAGAGTTGAGTAAATCAAAAATCCAAAGGAGGTTCATGGCCAAGAGAAAAGATGCGCGGGTAACGGTAATTTTGGAATGTACCAGTTGTATACAAAACGGTGTTAAGAAGGTATCAACGGGTATTTCCAGATATATTACTCAAAAGAACCGGCACAATACGCCCAATCGATTAGAATTGAGAAAATTCTGTCCCTATTGTTACAAACATATGATTCATGGGGAAATAAAGAAATAGATTGAACCGAGTATGTCTTATCCTTGAAAGGAGAAAAATGACATTATATAGAACACATTGAAATATAAATAGAAGATATTGCATTTAAATAAAAAGAATCCTATTTGGAGTTAAAATTACAATTAAGAAATATTTCGGGATAAGAAATAAACTAAACAAACAAACCATGGATAAATCCAAGCGACCTTTTCTTAAATCCAAGCGATCTTTTCGTAGGCGTTTGCCCCCGATTCAATCGGGGGATCGAATTGATTATAGAAACATGAGTTTAATTAGTCGATTTATTAGTGAACAGGGAAAAATATTATCTAGACGAGTAAATAGATTGACCTTGAAACAACAACGATTAATTACTATTGCTATAAAACAAGCTCGTATTTTATCTTTGTTACCTTTTCTCAATAATGAGAAACAATTTGAAAGAATCGAGTCGACCACTAGAACTACTGGTCTTAGAACCAGAAATAAATAGGCTTATTTTTTGTTCACTTCAATCAGAATTCCAATTTGAACTCAAACATGGATTGGTGTTTTATTTGACAAATCTTAGAATCCAGATTATTGTGTCGTAAAAAAAAAAACGAATCGGAAAAAAAAAGATTTTTTTATTGAACGTGTTCATTCATTTTGACTACTTTAGCGCATTTCTCATAGTAATTTTGACTTCAACTCCACCCTCCCGGAGTTCATTCTCCGGGGAACCCCATTTAAATTATTTCGGTGTATTCTTTCCAATCTACTTTTTCTCTGATTTCGTTGGAAATCATATAAAGACAATTCCTATTTGATATAGCTATTTGGGCCAGTATTTTACGATTAAGAAGCAACTGCCTCTTATATAGATCATGTATTAATTTACTATAACTATAAGATACTCCCTTTTCTCGAATTACTGCGTTTATTCGAGTGATCCACAAACGACGAAAATTTCTCTTTTGCTTATCTCTATCCCGATGAGCCGAAACCAAAGCTCTTATTTTCTGTTGAGTAATAGTTCGAGTAAGTCTTGAGTGAGATCCTCGAAAACTTGATGCAAATAAACGAATTTTTGTTCTACGTTTCCGGGCTATATATCCGCGTTTAACTCTAGTCATTGAATAAATAAAATTTTGACAAATAACTAATTGATTTTTTTCTTTCAGTTATTATTTTTCCCGTCCTGGCCTATTAATAACTAATAACCAAACGGATTTTTCCAATGTATAAAATACAAATTCCAATGGCTTTGGCTACTATAACCTTCCCGACCACGATTTTTTCTTTTTTGGGGTATTTTACTGGGAAATATGAAAGAAATTGTGGGTTTCCTCGTTTCTATGGTTACTTCTTAAACGGTGAGGTCTTCTCTATACACCGGAGCCCTTACTTCATTTAATATTTCATCAATGTTATTGGTAACTTGTATAGTTCACACCACACTCTTTGGCTCTACCTATGAATTATCCAGTAACAGGTCTTTCACAATGAGACCCGCCTATACAGTAACGGTATTTAATTAGGAAAGTTAGCTGGGTAGCTGACCCTCGTAGTCCGTTCTTGACTGAGCGAGAACTTCTTTTTTTTTTTTAATTTTAATAAGATTTTTCCGCTTAATGGATAATCAGTTGCTACCAATGGAGAATTGTTTCTCATCTTAAATTCAGGTGATTGAATTTGCACCAACGGAAACCATAAACTTTATACACAATAGAAGGATAGATTTGCTTATTTTTAGATAGTGAATGGAGTTCCTTCTTCCATTCTATCCTATTCATTAGTACTGATCAGTCATACTGGAAGCAGTTTTCTTGCTTTTTCCTGTCAGCTCATGATCTAAACGAGTCGCACATACACCCTAGTACATGTTCCTCGACGCTGAGGACATCCCCGAAGAGCGGGGGATTTCGTGACATTTCGAATGGGCTGTCTTGTATTTCTAATAAGTTGTTTAATAGTTGGCATGTTGAGTCATATATATAATGGGCTGGTTTAGATTGATCCTAACCGGATTTTTTATTTATTTATATAGTAAACTCGGAGATAAAATATCAAATCACAGATTTGCACAAAATCCACTTTTTCATTCAACTGCTACAAGATCAACAATTCCATAAGTTTGGGCTTCTGTTGCTGACATAAAAACGTCTCTTTCCATGTCTTCAGATACAACCCATAAAGGTTTACGCGTCCTTTGTACATAAACCCTTGTGATGGTTTCGCGTAGTTTCAGCAGTTCTTCCGCTTCCAGGATAAATTCTCCCGTTTGTGCCTCATAAAAAGAACTAGCAGGTTGATGCATCATTACCCTGATAATAGAAGGTTTCTCTATCTGGTGTGATGAAAGAAACAGAAAAGAAAGATAAAGAATAATAGGAAAAAGGATAGAATTGAACAACCGTACGGGCATTATCTTTTATGCATTGCATACGGCTCTATAATCAAATTGACCCCTAACTTTTCCATTCAAGAAAGATAAAAAATAGAATCTATTAGCCCCAGATGGGTAAATGATCAAAATGCCACCCTTCTTTTTTTTTTCGGAGGAGTTCAAAAATACTATGATGGCTCCGTTGCTTTCTATTTTAAAATGGATTTTTTTTGTCTTTGATTCAGCAATCCCAAAGTTTCTTTTTGAGCCAATCAAAAAAATTTGGTTTTTTCGCACTCTTTTTTTTTATAACTTAAATATTGTTAAGAGCCCGTTAGTGTAAAAACAAACAAGTTTGTGACGCTGAATTGGACTTCCGATAGATAAGAGAAAGTCGGAAATATCTTTTATCTCATACTACTCTCTCGATACATAATCAAATCTTTTGAAAAAAAAATACAAAATTTTTCATATCGAATTCGAAGTGCCATGCTATTATTACTTAATATTCATATGGCGAAGGCATAGTTTTCTTTTTTCTCTCAAATAAAAAAACTTCATTGGCGCCAAGCGTGAGGGAATGCTAGACGTTTGGTAATTTCTCCTCCAACCAGAATAAAAGATCCCATTGACGCGGCCAATCCCATGCATATTGTATGGACCTCTGGTCGTACAAATTGCATAGTATCATAAATGGCTATTCCGGGTATTATCCATCCACCAGGGGAGTTTATAAACAAATACAGATCTTTAGTCTCATCCTCGATACTGAGATATACCATAAGACCAATAAGTTGATTCGAGATCTCGCTATCAACCTCTTGGCCTAAAAAAAGTAATCTTTCTCGATAAAGTCGGTTGAGTAGGGTAAAATTGTATTCCTTAGGAACCGTACATGCACCTTTTGATGCATACGGTTCAAAAAAATTGCGAAGAAAAGAATCAATGTATAGATTCCAGTCCTCTTTCTTTTTCGGGTTTTTCTAATTTTTTAATGAAAGGGCTTTTTCTTCGATTTTTCAATAAAGATGAATTTTGATTTCTTCTTTGATAATATAAAAAAAGGGTAAATAAACTTATCGAATTAACTTCTCATTGATGTATTCTTTCATCGAAATTCAATCCCAATTACGATGGTATTTTCTTGTTCCTGAATGGGTCTCTTTCATCTTTTTAGGTTTATGCTCTACTCCGGGTAAAGATTCGCCCGATTTTGATTTGCACATATAGGACAAATCTTCCCATCACCATTTCTTTTTGTTATGACTTTACAAATAATCATTTATGATACACATAGTAATCATAGATATATTACCAATTGGGTTTTTTTTTTAAACGGAGCCTGGATACTTCATTTTTTTCGTCCAGCCAAAGCCAACCATAAATTATTCTAATTGATATAATTCTATGAATTCCCCCAAATAATGCATTTAATTGCATTTCACGCTCCAATTTTTCGATAATTCAATTTCTCTTTCTTGGGCGAAACAGAGGATATCTCGGTCGGGGGAGAGAATGGGGAAATCCCATATGACCCAAGATATCTGACAAGTCGCACTATACGTCAACCCAAGATGCATCTTCCTCTCCAGGACTTCGGAAAGGTACTTTTGGAACACCAATAGGCATGGATTGAAAGAAAAAAGAACTAAATACTATATTTCACTTTGATGTGGAAACGTAACAATATGGTTTTATTGTCTTTATTTTTCTTGTCTTTATAATATTGGCTTTATCATATTTATTTTATCCATAGATTAGAAAAATTTAGAAAGAAAGACAAAATAAATAAAGGAAATTTTTTACGAATAGATCCTTCTAATGATAAATGAAGGATGGACAAATTTTCTCATAGAAAATGGTATCAATCCACCATTGCATATTGGTACTTATCGAATATAGAATAAATCTGTTTCTCTTTGTTCTTACGAACAGAATTCTTCCATTATTACGAATAGAATATAGAATCAATATTAACCTAACTCTTGTTAGGAAAAAATCCCCTGAACAGGGGAAGTCTATAGGATAATCATAGTATAATTTTTTCCAATGCAATAAAGTTACGTAGTGTCTATTTTTCTTCGATAAAGGGGTATTTTCCATGGGTTTGCCTTGGTATCGTGTTCATACCGTTGTATTGAATGATCCCGGCCGGTTGCTTTCCGTTCATATAATGCATACAGCTCTGGTTGCTGGTTGGGCGGGCTCGATGGCTCTGTATGAATTAGCAGTTTTTGATCCTTCTGACCCTATTCTTGATCCAATGTGGAGACAGGGTATGTTCGTTATACCCTTCATGACTCGTTTAGGAATAATCAATTCATGGGGGGGTTGGAGTATCACAGGAGGAACTGTAACGAATCCGGGGATTTGGAGTTACGAAGGTGTAGCTGGGGCGCATATTGTGTTTTCTGGCTTATGCTTTTTGGCAGCTATCTGGCATTGGGTCTATTGGGATCTAGAAATATTTTCTGATGAACG